GCGTTTCGAACAGGCATGAATATAGCATCTATAGGATAACTTCCGTCTTGAAAGTTATTTTGTGTTTTTATATTATATCCTCGATTCCTTTCAATTTGTAATCCAATACAAAAATCAGTTGGTTCCGTTAGGTTAGCTATATGCTGCGTATTATCAACGATTTCCACAGAAGGTGGTAAGAGGATGTCTTGAGCAGTTACATATCCAGGACCTTTGACACAAATAAGCGCGTCACGAGTTCCATATAGATTACTTCTCAATACAATTTCTTTCAAATTCATTAAAATTTCATGTACTGATTCTTGAATACCTACTATGGTAGAATATTCATGCGGGATTTTCTCAGATTTTGCGCGTGTAATACATGTTCCTTCGATTTCTCCAAGCAAAGCTCTTCGCATCGCAATGCCTATTGTGTCGGCTTGACCTTTCATAAGTGGAGACAGAATAAAGCGTCCATAATAAAGACGCTTACTGTCTGCTCTTGATTCAACACATTTCCACTGTAGTGTCCGAGTAGATACTTTTAATTTCTCTCGAACCATAGTAATATTATTTGTCAGATTTTTGAGTCATTTATTTCTCTTGAAATCTCTTCAATGTTTATTTCTACACTCGCCTTTTTTTAGGGGGTCTGCAGCCATTATGTGGCATAGGGGTTACGTCCCTTACGAAACTTAAAAGTATACCACTTCGACGAATAGCGCGTAATGCGGCATCTCTTCCGAGACCCGGACCTTTTATCATTACTTCTGCTCGTTGCATACCTTGATCTGTTACTGCTCGAATAGCATTTCCTGCTGCGGTTTGAGCAGCAAAAGGTGTCCCTCTTCTTGTACCCCTGAATCCACAAGTACCGGCGGAGGACCAAGAAATAACCCGACCCCGTACATCTGTAACTGTCACAATGGTGTTGTTGAAACTTGCTTGAACATGAATAACGCCCTTTGGTATTCGCCGTGCACTTTTACGTGAACCCACTCGTCCAGTCCTACGTGAACCGCTTCTTGGTATAGATTTTGCCATATTTTATCATTTCCGAAATATAAGTCAGAGATATATGGATATATCCATTTCATGTCAAAACGGATCTTTTATTTTGATTTGTTCATCGGTTCCTTTAGAGAGTCCCTTTTCGAAAGATTATCCTTGTCTTTGTTTATGTCTCGGGTTGGAACAAATTACTATAATGCGTCCCCTTCTACGGATCAGTCGGCATTTTTCACAAATTTTACGAACGGAGGCTCTTATTTTCATAATTGTTATTCCTTAACTGAATTTCGAATCTACTTTACTGATTGGAAGAAAATGAGTTTCTTGAGATTTTTGAACCGTGAATTGGATCCTCATGAAAGGAATCTTGAAAAACCACCGAACCATTCGAATCTTTGTTGTGGGGTCTAGAAATTCTGCGCCCCCCCCCCCGTTTGAATCATAACGACTTACTTAAATTTTGATTCTATCTCCTGGTAGTATATGTAGAAAAGAGTGTCGGATCCTTCCTGAAACAGAACTTAGAATCTGACTTCATTATTTAAACGAACCCCGAACATACCATTGTGAAGTGATTCAGTAATTAAACCTTCATGAATCCATTTTTCTTCTTTTATTCCAGACAAACCCTCCTTGAAGTATCAACTAATGTAGGAAGGCGTGATATTAGATAACTTGGCTTTTTTATTCGTTTTTTTCACAAACAGGAAGTTACAGATACAATTCGGATAGCAGAAAATTTACCATATATAGCACAAAATTTCTCCGCCGATTCCTTCTAGCCGAGCTGCTCGGTCTGTCATTATACCCCGAGAAGTAGAGAGGATTACAATCCCCATCCCGTCTAAAATTCTAGGAATTCGTTGATAGTTAGAATAGATTCGGAGACCCGGTCGACTTATTCGTTTTAAATTTAAAAGAGTTCTATATGGTCCTTTCCTATTCCTTCTATGTCGTAGGGTTAAAACCAAAAAATATTTGTTATTTTCTACAAGTTTCCTTACGTTTTCGAGAAAACCCTCTTGTAAAAGTATTTTAACAACGTTTTGGGTCATGTTAGTAGATGCTATTCGAACCGTTCCCTTTCGATCCATGTCAGCATTTCGTATAGAAGTTATTATGTCAGCAATAGTGTCCTTACCCATGATAAACTCAAATTATTGTTGCTTCCGAATTTGGATATAATCAGCATGTTCTTTTTTTATAAAAATTATTAAAGAAAATTCTTAAAAGTATATGCGTGAGACATAATCCACTAATTTATATATTTTATTTAAATACTATCACTATCTCACGGTCTCATATTATAATACCTCAGGTGCTAATGAAACTATTTTAGTAAAATTTAACTGTCTCAATTCCCGGGCGATCGCGCCAAAAACTCGGGTTCCTTTTGGATTTCCTTCTTGATCAATGACAACTGCAGCATTGTCATCATATCGTATTATTATACCGTTATCGCGTTTGAGTTCTTTACAAGTACGTACAATTACAGCTCTGATCACTTCTGATCTTTCTAGAGGCGTATTTGGTACTGCTTCTTTTATCACAGCAACAATAACATCACCAATATGAGCATATCGGCGATTACTAGCTCCTATTATTCGAATACACATCAATTCTCGTGCCCCGCTATTGTCTGCTACATTCAAATGGGTTTGAGGTTGAATCATATCATTTTTTTTTATCCGTTTTTTTAATGTAAAATAAAGCAAAGGACGAAGTAAAAAAAAAAAAAGAAAGAAAACCCTGCAATTGTTTTTTTTATACACAAGACTTCTTTCCTTTGGTTCTACATTTCTATCCAGAAATAATGAATTGAGTTCTTATAGGCATTTTGGACGCCGCTATTGAAATAGCCTTTCGAGCTATATTTTCGGCTACTCCACCCATTTCATAAAGTATTCTACCCGGTTTAACAACAGCTACCCAATATTCTGGGGATCCTTTCCCTGAACCCATACGGGTTTCCGTGGGTCTTACTGTAACTGGTTTGTCTGGAAATATACGTACCCATATTTTTCCGCCACGGCGTACATTTCGTGTCATTGCTCGGCGCCCTGCTTCGATTTGTCTAGATGTAATCCAAGCGGGTTCAAGTGCTTGAAGAGCATATCTACCGAAACAAATATGATTACCTCGATAAGATATTCCTTTCATTCTTCCTCTATGTTGTTTACGGAATCTTGTTCTTTTTGGGTTATAGTTGATGGTTCTTTTTCAATTCCATCTCTACTACAGAACTGGACATGAGAGTTTCTTCTCATCCAGCTCCTCGCGAATGAAACGACTAAAACAGATTTTATCAAGATATACATGTGTTTAATGAATAATATGCTGAATCGTAGGATTCTTTGAAATTGCATCTAATTAATCAATTCGTTAATCTATTCGAAATTTGTCTAGCGTGTTTAGATATTATTTAAGTAAACATGTATTCTATTTCTAGATAATGTCAATGTCTTTTTTTATAACGTTATCGTTATAAAAAAATCTTTCTTTTGTTTTTCCTTTTATCATATGGGATCGACAAAAATGTATCAATCTAATAAAAAAAAACTTTCGCGGGCGAATATTTACTCTTTCCATATCTATTTCAGTCATTTCCATATCTATTTCAGTTATAGGGTTAGTTCATGACCTCTCAAAATAAAAGAATAAAAGAGGAGGTCCCTGGTTTGTTCCGCCATCCCACCCAATGAATCAATCATTAAGATTCATTTTCAATAGAATCTTCTGCATTCACGGGTTATATCGTTCCCATTGCTTCTCGATTAATGGTTAGGTCTGAATTTTCCGGCGGAGTCCTTTTTTCTTAAGTCAATTTTCTCAGTCTTTATTGGCTCGAGGCTCTTGATTTTTTTGTTCTATAAGCGGATTCATCTAATTATGCATGAATCATTATTGAATTTATGCTTTATTACACTGCGTTTTATGAGATGACTCATCGACCTTCCATATTGGAATCATATATCATTGATATTTCCGTTCTCTCTTTCTCTCATCCTTCCACTTCTCCGCATACTTTTTTCTGTTTTGCTTTCCGACTTAGAACTTCACAACTCATAATCCGATTGGTTTTTTTATCTTTATGCAAAAAAAGATTTCAGTTGCTACAACGATATGTCCAATATATTATATCTTTATCTTGACTGGTTCTTTGGATCCAGATAATGCGAAGCAATGAGTTGGTTATTAGTGCTATAGTTATTAGTTCATACTCTGGGCCCTGGTCCGTTTTTTTGAATCCTAGCCTAAAAAAACCAACGAGTCACACACTAAGCATAGCAATTATATAAAATGATCAATCGAATTTTTATTTAACCCTCTAGAATTGCAGAATTGCTCTTTTTTTGTTTTGCTTGAACATAAAAAGAATAAAAGAAAAGAATAAAAGGGTTTTTCTTTTTTTGTCCATTACTGGGTATAATGTAAAAACACGTAAAGTCTTATTATTCTTCGTCTACAAATATCCAAATTTTGATTCCTAATACCCCGTATATAGTTCGAACTGTATAGGAACAATAATCAATTTTAGCTCCAATGGTTTGTAGAGGAACCCTACCTTCTCTGATCCATTCGACGCGTGCAATTTCTTTTCCGTCGATACGTCCCGCAATTTGTACTTGAATTCCTTTTGTATTCGCCAGCTCGGTTAATTCAATAGCTTTTTTCATTGCTTTGCGAAAAGAAACTCTATTCTTTAATTGGCCAGCTATAAATTCTGCAAGAATATTAGGGTGTCCATAAGGATTTGCAATTCGTGTAATAGCAATGTTTAGTTTTTGGTTCGCACAATGAAGTTCTTTTTGTACATTCATCTGCAATTCTTCGACTCTCCGCGGTCTATTTTCTATTAAGAATTTTGGGAATCCTATATAAATTATGACTTGAATTAGATCAATTCTTTTTTGAATCTCTATCCGTGCAATTCCCTCAACGCCAACACCGGAGGATATTCTCATATTTTTTTGTACATAATTCTTAATACAGTTTCGTATTTTTTG